CGGCTTGTCCTTTCTTAAGTGGAGACAGAATAAAGCGTCCATAATAAAGACGCTTACTATCTGCTCTTGATTCAACACACTTCCACCGTAGTGTCCGAGTAGATACTCTTACTTTCTCTCGAACCATATTAATATTATTTGATCAGATCATTGAATTCTTTATTTCTCTATTTCATTTTGATTTCTATACACGTCTTTTCTTAGGGGGCCTACATCCATTATGGGACATAGGGGTTACATCACGTACGAAACTTAATGGTATACCACTTCTTCGAATAGCTCGTAATGCTGCATCCCTACCGAGACCGGGACCTTTGATCATCACTTCTGCTCGTTGCATACCTTGATCTATGACTGTACGAATAGCCTTTCTTGCTGCGGTTTGAGCAGCAAATGGAGTCCCTCTTCTTGTACCTTTGAATCCACAAGTACCGGCGGAGGCCCAAGAGATTACCCGACCTCGGACATCTGTAATAGTCACAATGGTATTGTTGAAACTTGCTTGAACATGAATAACGCCCTTTGGTATTCGGCGTATATTCTTACGTGACCCAATCCGGGCATTTCTCCGTGAACCAGTTCTTGGTATAGATTTTGCCATACTTTACTTTATCATCTTATAACGAGAAATTCGAGGTATATGGATATATCCATTTCATGTCAAAACAGATCCTATTTTTGTATTGGTTACTTTATGTTATAGAGTCCATTTTCAAAAGATTATCCTTGTCTTTGTTTATGTCTCGGATTGGAACAAATTACTATAATTCGTCCTCTCCTACGGATCAATCGACATTTATCACAAATTTTACGAACGGAGGCTCTTATTTTCATAGTTGTCATTCCTAAACTGAATTCTGAGTATACTTATTGGAAGAAAATAAATTTCTTGAAATTTGAAACCCCAACCTCGAATTGTATTCTCATCAAAGAAATGCTGATGGTTAAAAAAAAAGCACCTAATCATTCGAATCCTTGTTATTATGAATTAGGAATCCATTTTTTGTTCTTTTCGTTTTAGTTAAAACCTCTCGAAATATCAAATAATGTTAAGAGTAATTAACACGTCTTTTTTTCTTTTGACAAATAGTCAATTCTATTTTGGCGACAATTCAGATATAAGAAGGATTACCATATATAACACAAGATTTCTCCCCCAATTCCTTCCAGTCGAGCCTCTCGGTCTGTCATTATCCCTTGAGAAGTAGAAAGAATTACAATTCCCATCCCGCCTAAAATTCTAGGAATTCGTTGATAGTTAGAATAGATTCGTAGACCAGGCCTACTGATCCGTTTTAAATTGAAAATAGTTGGATACATTCCTTTTCTAGTCCTTCTATGTCGTAGGGTTACAACCAAAAAATATTTATTGTTTTCCTGATGTTTTCTCACGTTTTCAAGAAACCCCTCTCGTAAAAGCATTTTTACAACGTTTTCCGTGATGTTAGTAGATTCTATTTTAACCATCCCTTTTCTATTCATGTCAGCATTTCGTATAGAGGTTATTACGTCAGCAATAGTGTCTCTACCCATGATAAATTTGAATTTTTGTTGCCTCCACGTTTTTGATCTAATCAACATGCTTTTTTTGACTTTATTATGTAATAAAAAAAAATATTCAATAACAATAAGAATGTTTAAAAATGTTTAATCTTATATTATTAAATAATATAAACAAAAAAATACTTCAAATTATTTTATTGAATTTTCAAATATTTGAAATAAATAAAGAGATACGCGTCAGATAAAATTTGATTCACTAAATTGAAGTTATCTATTTCATTCAATAACTAAGTAGACGAGTAGGACTCTACTCTATTAAGTCGGATGTGATATTATAATACTTCGGGTGATAATGAAATTATTTTAGTGAAATTTAACTGTCTCAATTCTCGGGCAATCGCGCCGAAAACTCGAGTTCCTTTTGGATTTCCTTCTTGATCAATAACAACTGCTGCATTGTCATCATATCGTATTATCATGCCGTTGTTGCGTTTAAGTTCTTTACAAGTACGAACAATTACAGCTCTGATCACTTCTGATCTTTCTAGAGATGTGTTTGGTAATGCATCCGTAATCACAGCGACAATAATGTCGCCAATATGAGCATATTGGCGATTACTAGCTCCTATGATTCGAATACACATCAATTTTCGAGCCCCGCTGTTATCCGCGACATTCAAATGGGTTTGAGCTTGAATCATATCATTTTTGTTTTGAATCTGTTCTTTCAATGCAAAGAGAAAGTCGAAGTAAAAAAAAAGAAATATTCTTGTTCAAATTCAAAATACAAAATAAAAGAAACCCACAATTGTTTTTTATCTCTAAGACTTTTTTCCCCTGTCTAACCTGACATAATAAATTGAGTTCGTATAGGCATTTTGGACGCCGCTATTGAAATAGCCTTTCTGGCTATATTTTCTCCAACTTCACCCATTTCATAAAGTATTCTACCTGGTTTAACGACAGCTACCCAATATTCGGGGGATCCCTTCCCTGAACCCATACGTGTTTCCGTAGGTCTTAACGTAACAGGTTTGTCCGGAAATATACATACCCAGATTTTTCCACCACGGCGCACATTTCGGGTCATTGCCCGCCGACCTGCTTCTATTTGTCTAGATGTAATCCAAGCGGGCTCAAGTGCCTGAAGAGCATATTTACCGAAAGAAATACGGCTTCCTCGAGAAGATATCCCTTTCATTCTTCCTCTATGTTGTTTACGAAATCGGGTTCTTTTGGGGTTATAGTGGATGGTTCTTTCTCAATACCATCTCTACTACAGAAACGGACATGAGAGTTTCTCCTCATCCGGCTCCTCGCGAACGAAACGATTCCAATTTTCGAATTTTCGTAAAATATACTGAATCCTGGATTTTTTAAGATTTCAATTAATCTATTCTAAATTCGAAATTTTGATATCTTGTTTGGATTTAGAAACATTTAAATCAATTTGATTTATGAAGAATGTGTTTTTGTTATTTCTTTTTGCTTTGATTTTTTATTCAAAATTAAAAAGAAAAGAATCGAATGAGATTGAATAGCAGTAATCTACTAAAAAACTTCGCGGGCGAATATTGACTTTTTCAAATCTATTTCAGCTGTAGGATTCGTTCATGCCTTTTGGGAATAAATTGGGAATAAATGAATTGGTTCCTGTGTCGTTCGTTTCGCCATCCCACCCAATGAATTATTAAGATTCGTTTTTCAATGGAATCCCCCGTATTCGTGGGTTCTTTCGTTCCCATTGCTTCTCAATTCATGGTTAGGTTTGAATTCTACAACGGAGCCCCCGCAGAAGATTTTTTCTTGAGTCAATCTTCTCAGTCTTTATTGGCTCGAGGCTCTTGATTATTTTTTATTTTTATATGAACGAACTGATTCGCCCATAACTAGATCAATCCCTATTGATGCTTTATTACATTGCCTTATTTGATTTGTGTTTTTCTGAGAAGACTCATAAACCTTACATACATATTGGAATTATATATCATTCAATTTTTTTTCTAGCTTTCTATCAACCTTCCTTTTATCTGTATACTTTATTTTCTATCACAATTCGATTGGTTTTCTTTTCTATGCAATACAAGAAATCTTGCAGTTGCTACAAGTATATGATCAATATATCATATTTTGACTGCTTTTTGGTATCCAGATAATGCAAAGCGATGAGTTGGTTATTAGTTCTATAGTAATGAGTTCATAGTAAAGGTCGGTTCCTTTTTTTAATCCTATCTTCTCAAAAAAACTAACGAGTCACACACTAAGCATAGCAATTCTATAAAATCATTAATCATTTTTTTATGCAATCCTATAGAAATTAAGAATTGTCATTAAAAAAAAAAATTCAGAAATCAAAAAAGACTGAAAGAAAAAAGTTTGTTGTTTTTTATTTTTTTTTTGCAATGGATATCGCATAAAGAAGAAAGACAAGTAACGTATTCTTATTAATCCTCTAGAAATATCCAAATTTTTATGCCTAATACCCCATAGATCGTTCGGACTGTATAGAAACAATAATCAATTTTAGCCCGAATGGTTTGTAGAGGAACCCTACCTTCTCTGATCCATTCGACACGTGCTATTTCTTTTCCATCGAGGCGTCCTGCAATTTGGACTTGAATTCCTTTTGTATCCGCCTGTTCAGTTAATTCTATTGCTTTTTTCATTGCTTTTCGAAACGAAACTCGATTCTTTAATTGCCCCGCTATAAATTCTCCAAGAATATTAGGTTGTCCATAAGGGCTTGGAATTCTTGTCACCGTAATGTTGAGTTTTTGGTTCAAACAGTTCAGTTCTTTTTGTATATTCCTCTGCAATTCTTCAACTCTTCGGATTCCACCGTCTAGTAATAACTTAGGGAATCCCATATAGATTATGACTTGAATCAGATCAATTCTTTTTCGAATTTCTATGCGTGCAATTCCCTCGACACCATAGGATATTCTCTTATTTTTTTGTATATAATTTTTGATACAATGTCGTATTTTTTGATCTTCTTGCAGACCTAGGGAATAATTCTTTGGGTGTGCAAACCAAACAGAATGATGACTTTGGGTTGTACCAAGTCTGAAACCGAGTGGATTTATTTTTTGTCCCATAATCCCCCACTATTATACATAGAATAATCCGTCATATCTTCGTGCTTCTTTTTTTCTCATTCATCTTAAGAGATATTCTTTATTTTCGTCATACTCATACCAAGACGTATCTTTCAACACAATTCTTATATGGCAAGCGGTTCTTTTTATTGGATAACCCCGCCCCCGAGCTCGAGGTTTCCATTTTTTTACCGTAGTACCCTTGCTAACTTCGGCTTTACTAATAACTAAACTTGTTTTCTTGAAATCCCAATTGTGGCTAGCATTTGCTGCTGCGGAATAAACCAATTTCAAAATTGGATAACACACTCGATAAGGCATAAGTTCAAGTATCATAAGTGTTTGTTCGTAAGAGCATCCACGTATCTGATCAATTACTCTTCGCGCCTTGTGAGCAGA